TTTAATCAATACGTAGGGGGCAAATAGTTTGTGTTATAGCCATCTATAAGAATTAATAAATGTGGAAATAATTTCGCATGGATTTATTAAAATTATATCTTTTACTACATTAATGAAATATATTAATACTACAATTGTTATAAGATTTTAGATCACATATATCCTAATAATAAAGTGTTTTTAGAGCAGGCAGAAAACTATGTAATAAGTTTTGATCTTAGTGCTTATGTAATACTTTATGTTTTTGTAGCGCTCACATCGTATGTATTCTTGCTTTTGGGGTTTGACAAGGTGTTTAGTACGTGTGAGATTGGGGGGGTAAGGGGGGGTTTGTAATACTAAGCTACATAAATAGATTTATATGTTTAAATGAAGTTATTATTGACTTGAAATGTTGTATTAAATTTTATATGTCCTGTAACCATTGACTGAATAACACCTGAAAGCTTACGCATGTACGACCAACAATAGTTAATGATATGTCTGACCACACTTTATGTCCTCCGCACTGAAGGCTCCGCCTAGTGGAACCCCCGCACCCTAAAATTAAAAAATACCAAGGGCATGACACCACAGTTATGCATCGGCATGGGCTGATTAGTAATTAATCCATCGAGATGTCTTATTTAAGAGGAACGAATGAGCGGTTATGAACGTATGAACGTGAAGTAAGAACCAGATGCCAGGTATAGTTCTCCTATAACTACCCCACAGTCTATATGGGCCCGGAGCGAGAAGAGGGACACGTTGTGGGCGGGTTGGTGATTTCACGTGATATGGTAGATTAAGCGACCCCTAGTAGACGATGATATCCATGTTGTCTAGAAATGATTTGACTTGGATGCGCTATGTACGATCAATAATATGTATGTACTATGTACTTTAATGATGTATTGTACTTGCTTATATGCATGGGGTAAATCATTAATGCACGATTATACATAATATGTCCTATGTACTATAATGATATATTGTACCTGCTTATATGCATGGGGTAAACCATTAATGTACGATTATACATGATATGTCCTATGTACTGTAATAGTATATTGTACTTGCTTATATGCATGGGGCAAGCCATTAATGCACGATTATACATAGCACATTACCCCGTTAAGGGGTGTGTAGGATTTTTCAGGAGGTAGTTTATGAAGAATATCAGCTTTGGGTGCTGATGGAGGGGCTTTAGTCTCCTTCCTGAGTCTCAGGGAGGGTTAAAGCTCCTTTGTTGGTTTACAAGACCAGTGTATTAAATATACTACGGAGACTCTTCATTTTATAAGTTTATTTTCAATAGTGCTTGCAATTGGTATGATTACTAGAATGAGTGTAAAGTATGAGATGGAGGCTACTTGGCCAATTAGGATGAATGGATGTTCTACGGGTTGTCCTCCAATTCAGGTTAGTACAAGGAGGTTTACTACTAGAAGTCAAAATGTGATTTGGCTTAGAGGTCGGAATATTATAGTTCGTTGTTTAGATATCTGTAGGGTTGGAATGATGGATAGGATGAGGATGGATATAATTAGGGCCACTACACCTCCTAGTTTATTAGGGATTGATCGTAGGATTGCGTATGCAAATAGGAAGTATCATTCTGGCTTGATATGGGGAGGTGTGCTTAGGGGGTTAGCTGGTGTGTAGTTATCTGGGTCTCCTAATAGGTCAGGGGAGAATAGTACTAGAGTTATCAGGATTGCTAACATAATGAATAGGCCTAGGATATCTTTGATTGTGTAATATGGGTGGAATGGAATTTTGTCTGAATTAGAGGTTAGGCCTATTGGATTGTTAGATCCTGTTTCGTGTAAGAATAATAAGTGAACTATTGCTAATCCTATAATGATAAAGGGGAGAATGAAGTGGAATGCGAAGAATCGGGTCAGAGTTGCTTTGTCTACTGAGAAGCCTCCTCAGATTCATTCTACTAAGTTTGGACCGATGTAAGGGATTGCTGATAGGAGGTTTGTAATTACTGTTGCACCTCAGAAGGATATTTGTCCTCATGGTAGGACATATCCTACGAAGGCTGTAGCTATGACTGTAAATAAGAGGATAATTCCAATGTTTCATGTTTCTTTGTAGATGAAGGATCCGTAATATAGGCCTCGTCCGATATGGATAAATAGGCAAATAAAGAATATTGATGCGCCGTTGGCGTGTATGTAACGGATAATTCAGCCGTAGTTTACGTCTCGGCAAATGTGTGTGACTGATGAGAATGCGGTTATGGTGTCTGCCGTGTAGTGCATTGCTAGGAATAGGCCGGTTATAATTTGTAAGATTAAGCAAATTCCTAATAGGGATCCAAAATTTCATCATGCTGAGATATTAGAGGGGGTTGGGAGGTCGATGAAAGAGTCATTAATAATTTTTAATAGGGGGTGGGATTTTCGGATGTTTGTCATTAAGTTCTTGTAGTTTAATTACAACGATGATTTTTCATGTCATAGGTCATGGTTAAAGTCCATGTAAGAATAATGATAATATATGTTGTGTTTATCTTGAGTGTTGTTTTTGTAGTTAGTTTTTTAGGGGTTTCCTCTAAGCCTTCTCCTATTTATGGGGGTTTTAGTTTAATTGTGGCAGGGGGTGTGGGATGTGGAATTGTAGTGAGTTTTGGTGGGTCTTTCTTGGGTTTAATAGTTTTTTTAATTTATCTTGGGGGCATGTTGGTTGTTTTTGGGTATACGGCTGCTATGGCTATTGAGGAATATCCTGAAGCTTGAGTTTCGAATGTGGTAGTATTAAGTGCTTTTGTTGTTGGGTTAGTGATAGAGTTGGTTTTAGTTTTTTTTATAGTTAAGGGTGAATGGTTGGGTATTATATTAGAATTTAGTAATAAGGGTGATTGGGTAGTTTATGATATTGGGGGTTCTGAGATTTTAAGTGAAGATATTATGGGAGTTTCTGCTCTTTATAGTTATGGGGCTTGGTTTATTGTTGTGACTGGGTGGTCTTTGTTAATTTGTGTAATTATTGTTATAGAAATTACTCGAGGCAATTAAATATCAATAGGACTAGTGTGATTGTGATTATAAATGATAGGAAATATAATTTGATTAGGCCTTTGTGGTTTGATGTTAGGGAAGATGCCTGTATGTGAAAGTGTAGGGTGGTTTTTGGTAGGATTTTTTCTAATCAGGTCAAGTCTATAATTATGGATGCTAGTTTTTGGCTTGTTGTTAGGGTGGATAGAGGTGTGAGTCGGTGGATAATTGTTGGAAAGTAGCCTAGTGAGTTTGAAAATTTAAATATGTTTGAAGGTATATTGTGTTGAAAGTTTGTAGATAGGTTACATAGTTCTAGTGCTGTGGTAAAGCCTAGGACTGTGATTGTTAGAGCGGTTAGTTTTAGGTAGTATGGTATTGTTATTGAAGGTGTGGTTGTTGGGGGAATGTAGTTGAATAGTAGGAATCCGGCAAAGATGCTTCCTAGCATGAGACGTTTAATTGATTTAGTTAGTTCTGGGTTGTTTTCATTAATAGTGTTTAGAGCAGTAAATCGGGGTTGGCCTGTTAATACAAGGAATGCTATGCGGGTACTGTATGCGGCTGTTAGGGAGGTGGCTAGGAGAGTGATGGAGAGGGCTCAGGCGTTTGTGTAGGATATGTTAATGGATTCAATGATTAAGTCTTTGGAGTAAAATCCTGTGAGGAAGGGTATGCCTGTTAGGGCTAAGCTTCCGATGATAAGGGCAGAAGTTGTGAGGGGAAGGGCATAAAATAGGCCGCCTATTTTACGGATATCCTGTTCGTTTTCTAGATTGTGGATAATTGATCCTGAGCATATAAATAATATGGCTTTGAAGAAGGCGTGAGTGCAGATGTGAATGAAGGCTAGGTATGGTTGATTAATGCCAATAGTGACTATTATTAAACCTAGTTGGCTTGAAGTTGAGAAGGCTACGATTTTTTTAATATCGTTTTGAGTTAGAGCGCAGATGGCTGTAAATAGGGTTGTAATGGCTCCTAAGCACAGGGCTATTGTTTGTATTGTCTTATTGTTTTCTATTAGGGGGTAGAATCGGATTAGGAGGAATACTCCTGCTACTACTATTGTACTGGAATGGAGTAATGCTGATACTGGAGTGGGTCCTTCTATTGCTGAAGGTAGTCAAGGGTGTAGCCCGAATTGTGCGGATTTTCCTGTTGCGGCCAATAGTAGGCCGGCAAGGGGAATGTTTGTATTTTCATGGTTAATGATGAAGATTTGTTGGAGATCTCATGAGTTTGATTTTGTGAGGAATCATGCTATAGCTAGTAGGAATCCAATGTCACCAATACGGTTATATAGGATTGCTTGTATGGCGGCTGTGTTTGCGTCTGTTCGGCCGTATCATCAGCCGATGAGTAAAAAGGATATGATGCCTACTCCTTCTCATCCGATGAAAAGTTGGAATAAATTGTTAGCGGAGACTAGAATTATTATAGTGATTAGAAATGTTAGTAAGTACTTGAAGAATTTGTTGATGTCAGGGTCTGATTTTATATATCATAAAGAGAATTCTATAATAGATCATGTAACAAGTAGGGCTACTGGTATAAATATTATGGAGAAGTAGTCTAGTTTGAAGCTTATTGTTATTTTTATAGTTTGAATAGATATTCAGTGTCAGTTATAGATGATTATTTCTTCATTTGAGTAGATAAATATTATTATTGGGATAATACTTGTAGCAAAGGAGATTGCAACTGTGTTTTTTACGTAAATTGGATAGTTTTTGTTTGTAAAAATGTATGAGGGGTTAATTAGGGTGGGTACGGATAGTATAACTAGTACGATAAGTGATGATCATATTAGGGCATTAATTACTTTTATTTGGAGTTGCACCAATTTTTTGGTTCCTAAGACCAGTGGATACTACTATCCTTTAAAAGTAAAAAAGCCATGTATTTACACATGGAGGCATGAGTTAGCAGTTCTTGCGTGCTTTTTTGGTAAATAGGGGGGCTAGGACTTCCCATTGTCAGGTTCACATTCTGATGTTTTTATTAAACTATATTTACAGTAAGTGAATCCTAAGATAATTTTAGGATTAATTGATAGTAGTAGAAGGGGTAATATATGTAGGGCTATTAGAGTATTTTCTCGTGTGAAAGAAGGTTTAATGTTGTTGATGTAGTGTGTGTATTTGCTCCGTTGGGTAGATGTTAGTATATATAGAGAGTAGATAGCTGTAATGATGATGTTTGTTCCGGTTAATATGATAGTACAGTTAGATCATGAGAAGGTTGATATTACTACGAATAGTTCTCCGATTAGATTGATGCTGGGGGGTAGAGCTAGGTTAGCTAGGCTTGCTAGGAGTCATCAGGTAGCTATTAGTGGAAGGAGAGTTTGTAGGCCTCGTGCTAGTATTATAGTTCGGCTATGAATTCGTTCATAGTTTGTGTTGGCCAGGCAGAATAATATGGATGATGTTAAGCCGTGAGCGATTATAAGGGCTGTAGCTCCTATATAACTTCATGGTGTTTGGATTATGATTGCTGCAATTACGAGTGCTATGTGGCTAACGGAGGAGTATGCGATTAATGATTTTAGATCGGTTTGACGAAGACAAGTTGAGCTTGTTATGATTATGCCCCATAGAGAGAGGATTAAGAATGGATAGGCTATGAAGGTTGTTGTGGGTTCTAGGAGGGGGGTGATACGTAATATTCCGTATCCGCCAAGTTTTAGTAGTACTGCTGCAAGCACTATGGATCCGGCAATTGGGGCTTCTACGTGGGCTTTAGGTAATCAGAGGTGTAGGCCGTATAGTGGTATTTTTACTATAAATGCTATTATACATGCTAATCATATTAGTGGACTGGATCAGGAATTAATTATAGGTTTTGCTCAGTATTGTAATAGTATTAGGTTAAGAGTTCCTATTACATTTTGAGTATAAATAAGAATTACTAGAAGGGGGAGAGAACCTGCTATTGTGTAGAAGAGGAAATAGGATCCTGCATTTAAGCGTTCGGTCTGGTTTCCTCATCGTGTAATGATGATGAGGGTTGGTACGAGTGTTGCTTCAAATAGGATATAAAATATTATAATTTCAGAGGAAGAGAATGTTATAGCTAATAATGTTTGAAGAATAATTAGTATACTGATGAATAGTTTTTTTCGATTTAGGGTTTCGTTTGATAAGTGAGATTGGCTTGCTATTAATATTAATGGTAGTAGTCATATTGTCAGCACGAGTAGAGGTGCTGATAGAGGATCTAGGAAAAAAGTTGGTGAGAGGTTTATGTTAGTGTTATCGTGTTGGTTGAAAACAAACAGAGAGACGAGGCTGATTAGTATACTGTAGGATGTAACATTGATTCAAATTATGGTTTTATTTGATAGTCAGGTCAGGGGAATTATTGTAAGTATGGGAATAATTAGTTTTAACATTGAAGGAGATTTAGATTTTGTACATAGTCTGTACCATATGAATTAGATACTAATACTAGTAAGGAGAGGCCTAGGGCAGCTTCACATGCTGCGAATACAAGTAGAATAATAGGGGCTATGCTGGCTAATGTGAAGTTGATGTTTAAGGTTATAATTGCAATTATAGTAAATAGAGATAATATTATTCCTTCTAGGCATAGGAGTGAGGATATAAGATGGGATCGGTATATTAATACTCCTATAAGAGAGATAGAAAATGCTAATATAATGTTAATATAGATTGAAGGCATTTAATAGCTATGAGATAATCATAGTCTAATGAGTCGAAATCATTTATTTTTTGTAAACTAGCTATTATATTCGGTTCATTCTAGGCCTTTTTGTGTTCATTCATAGGCTAGGCTAATGGCTAGTAATGAGAGTAGTAGTAAGGCTGTAGTAAGTATGGTGTTAAGTTGGTTTGTTTGTGATGCTCATGGAAGTGGGAGGAGTAGCACAATTTCTAAGTCAAATAGGAGGAATGTAATGGCAATTAAGAAGAATTTTATAGAGAATGGTAGTCGTGCAGATCCTATTGGATCAAATCCACATTCGTAAGGGGTGATTTTTTCTGAATAGATATATAATTGGGGTAGTCAGAAGGCGATTAATATAAGTAAGGATGCTAATAGTACATTAATTGTTATTATTATTACAAGATTTATTATTTTCTTCTGGATTTTACCAGAGCTTGTTGATTGGAAGTCAACTGTACTATGTATACTTAGAAAATAAGAACCTCATCAGTAAATAGAGACGTATAGGAATAGTCATACTACATCTACGAAATGTCAGTATCAGGCAGCGGCTTCGAAGCCAAAATGATGGTTGGATGTAAAGTGAAATTTTAGTTGTCGTAGAAAGCATACTGTTAGGAAGGAAGATCCGATAATTACGTGTAGACCGTGGAATCCTGTTGCTACAAAAAAGGTTGAGCCGTATACGCCATCGGAGATTGTGAAGGATGCTTCGTAGTACTCAGAAATTTGTAGTAGTGTAAAGTATGCACCTAGGAGAATTGTAATAAGTAGGGCTTGGATTATGTGGTTTCGATTACCTTCTATTAAGCTGTGGTGTGCTCAGGTAATTGATACTCCAGAGGCTAGTAGTACAGATGTGTTAAGTAGTGGTACTTCTAAGGGGTTTAGGGGATTGACTCCTGTTGGTGGTCAGCATCCGCCTAGTTCGGGAGTGGGGGCTAGGCTTGAATGATAAAATGCTCAGAAAAATCCGATGAAGAAGAACACTTCAGAGATAATAAATAGGATTATACCATATCGAAGTCCTTTTTGGACTGTTGTTGTATGGTGACCTTGGAATGTACCTTCTCGTACAATATCACGTCATCATTGATATATGGTTAAAAAATTTGTAATTAGGCCTAGAGATAATAGAGTTATGGAGTTAAAGTGAAATCATATTGCGAGACCTGAGGTTATTAGGAGAGCGGATAGGGCTCCTGTCAAGGGTCATGGACTTGGGTTTACTATGTGGTAAGAATGGGTTTGGTGGTTCATTATGTATTGTCGTGTAGATAGAGGCTGACAAGCAGGGTGAATACGTATGCTTGAATTAGTGCGACTGCGAATTCAAGGATTGTAAGTAGGATTAGGATAATGAAGGTAGGAGTTGCTACGGTGAGATTAATGGATATTAAAGTTAAAGTTGCGCTTCCAATTAGATGTATTAGCAGGTGGCCTGCAGTGATGTTGGCTGTTAGTCGTACTGCTAGGGCTATGGGTTGAATGAGCAGGCTAATTGTTTCAATAATTACTAATATAGGGATGAGGAGAGTTGGTGTACCTTGAGGTAGGAGATGGGCTAGAGATATTTTTGTTTTATGTCGGAATCCTGTAACTACAGTTGCTGCTCATAAGGGGATAGCTATGCCTAGATTTATTGATAGTTGGGTTGTAGCAGTGAATGAATAGGGTAATAAGCCTAGTAGATTAGTAGAAGCGATAAAAATGATTAAGGATATCAATATTAGGGTTCAAGTTTGTCCTTTGTAACTGTGGATGGATATTATTTGTTTGGTTGTTTGTTGTAAGAGTCATTGTTGTATGGATTCAATGCGGTTATTAATTAATCGTTTTGGTGATGGAAATAGGATAATTGGGAATATAATAATAATTGTAACAATGGGAATGCCCATTATTATTGGGGTAAGGAAAGAGGCAAACAGATTTTCGTTCATTTTTTTATTCAGGGAGTGGAGGTTTTATAGTTTGATTTAGTTGTGATTTCTACATTGCATGGGTAATTGTATTTGGAGATTTTTAGTTGAAATAGAATAAAGAGAGTGAGAAATATTGAAGTAATTATGATAAATCATGTAGATGTATCTAGTTGAGGCATGTCATTAAGGAGAAATTTTTATTTCTCTATCTCTAACTTAAAAGGTTAGTGCTACCAGCTTCTTAATGATTTTACAGTATGGATAGGGATCAGTTTTCAAACGTTTTTAGTGGAACTATTTCAATAACGATGGGTATAAAACTATGGTTTGAGCCACAGATTTCTGAACACTGTCCGAAAAATAGTCCAGGTCGGGGTGATATTAGAGTTGTTTGATTTAAGCGTCCGGGAACAGCGTCTGTTTTTAGACCTAATGAGGGGACTGCTCAGGAGTGTAGTACGTCTTCTGATGAGATAAGTATTCGTACAGTTATTTCTATAGGTAGTACAAGTCGATTATCTACTTCTAAGAGTCGAAGTTCACCTGGTTTTAGGTCTTGCGTGGGGATTATGTATGAGTCGAATGCTAAATCTTCATAGTCTGTATATTCGTAACTTCAATATCATTGATGACCTATGGTTTTTACAGTTAGTGAAGGATTGTTGATTTCATCTATTATATATAGAATACGTAGTGAAGGAAGGGCAATAAGAATTAAAATAATTGCGGGTAAAACTGTTCAGATTGTTTCTACTTCTTGAGCGTCTATTGTGTTTGTATGGGTTAGTTTTGTAGTTAGTATGAGAGAGATAATATATAGAACTAGAGAGCTGATTAGGAAAACAATTATCAATGTGTGGTCATGGAAATGAAGTAGTTCTTCTATAATAGGGGAGGTGGCATCTTGGAAGCCTAGTTGGAAAGGATATGCCATAGAAGTATAAGGGGTTTAAACCCATAATTCAACTTTGACAAAGTTATGTAATTTTTACTAATACTTCAATAATTGAGAGAGACATAGGGGCTATGATATTGGCTTGAAACCATATTTTGGAGGTTCAACTCCTTCCTTTCTCGTTTTATTAGGTTTACAAATGCAGGTTCTTCGAATGTATGGTAGGGTGGAGGACAGCCGTGTAGTCATTCAAGGTTTGTGTTAGTTAGTTCTACTATAAGAATTTCTCGTTTAGAGGCAAATGCTTCTCAGATTATAAAGATTATTAGTATTACAGCGGTTAATGAAATGAATGATCCTATAGAGGATACAGTATTTCATAGTGTGTAAGCATCTGGATAGTCGGAATAACGTCGTGGTATGCCTGATAAACCAAGGAAGTGCTGGGGAAAGAAAGTTATGTTTACTCCTACGAATATAATGGTAAAGTGGATTTTTGCTCATGTGTTATTTAGAGTATATCCTGAGAATAGTGGGAATCAATGCACAAACCCCCCTATAATAGCGAAGACTGCACCTATAGAGAGGACATAGTGAAAATGGGCTACTACATAGTAGGTATCGTGGAGGACAATATCTAATGATGAGTTTGCTAGTACAATTCCGGTTAGACCTCCTACTGTAAATAGGAAGATAAAACCTAAAGCTCATAATAGAGCAGGAGCTCATTTTACATTGCCTCCATGTAAGGTAGCTAGTCAGCTAAATACTTTTACGCCTGTTGGAATTGCAATAATTATGGTGGCTGATGTAAAGTAGGCTCGTGTATCAACGTCTATGCCTACTGTGAATATGTGATGTGCTCAAACGATAAATCCTAGGAAACCAATTGACATTATTGCTCAGACCATACCTATATACCCGAATGGTTCTTTTTTTCCTGAGTAGTAGGTTACAATGTGAGAGATTATTCCAAAGCCAGGAAGAATTAAAATGTATACTTCTGGATGGCCGAAAAATCAGAATAGATGTTGATATAGAATGGGATCTCCTCCTCCAGCAGGATCAAAAAAAGTTGTATTTAAATTTCGATCAGTTAAAAGCATTGTAATTCCAGCAGCTAATACTGGTAGTGATAATAGGAGTAATACGGCTGTAACTAGTACTGATCATACAAACAGGGGGGTTTGATATTGACTTATAGCGGGAGGTTTTATATTAATAATAGTTGTAATGAAGTTGATAGCCCCTAGGATTGATGAGATGCCTGCTAGATGTAGGGAAAAAATAGTTAAGTCCACTGAGGCTCCTGCATGTGCTAAGTTACCAGCTAAAGGGGGATATACAGTTCAGCCGGTTCCGGCCCCAGCTTCTACCATAGAGGATGCTAGGAGAAGAAGAAATGAAGGTGGTAGAAGTCAAAAGCTTATATTGTTTATACGGGGGAATGCCATGTCAGGAGCGCCAATTATTAAAGGTACTAGTCAGTTTCCAAAACCTCCAATTATGATGGGTATAACTATAAAGAAGATTATTACGAATGCGTGTGCGGTTACAATTACGTTATAGATCTGATCATCGCCTAATAAGGTTCCGGGCTGGCCTAATTCAGCACGAATTAGGAGACTTAAAGCGGTTCCTACTATTCCAGCTCAAGCGCCAAAGATAAGATATAGGGTGCCGATATCTTTGTGGTTAGTTGAGAATAATCAACGATTAATGAACATAGGTAAGGTGGCTGAATAAGTATTAGACTGTAAATCTAAGGATAGAGGTAAAACTCCTCTTCTTACCAGGTCCTGAGGTGTTTACATATTGAATTGCAAATTCAAAGAAGCAGCTTCAACTCTGCCGGGACTTCTCCCGCCACCTTTTTTTTTATGGCGGGAGAAGTAGATTGAAGCCAGTTGATTAGGGTTTTTAGCTGTTAACTAAAGTTTTGTGGGTTAGTGTCCCACCAATCTAGTGGGGATTTAGCTTAATAAAAGTACTTGATTTGCAGTCAAGAGATGTAGATTAAATTTTTGCAATCCTTAAACAGAAATTAAGTTTTGATAACTTGCTTAGGGCTTTGAAGGCTCTTGGTCTGTTTTAACCTAAATTTCTAGGTTAGGATTGATATAATTGGAGTTAGTGGTAGTATTATTGTAGATAGGATGATTAGTGGGGAGATTAATTTTATATGTTTTTTGTGTTGAAATTGTCATGTTATTTTTATGTTATTAGGTGTTGGAAATATTGTTAGTGTAGTGGAGTAGGTTAGGCGTAGATAAAAATATAAGTTTAGTAGTGCTATTATAGCTATTAATGTTGGTAATATTATTATGTCGTTTTTGGTTAGTTCTTGGATAATTATTCACTTGGGTATGAATCCTGATAATGGAGGGAGGCCTCCTATTGATATTAAGATTAGGAGCAGGATGGCTGTAACTAATGGTATTTTGTTTGATAGGTGCGATAAAGATAGAGTTGTGGTTGTTGAATTGTGATGTAATATCATGAATATGGATAATGTTATTAAGATGTAGATTAGTAAATTTAGGATTGCAATGTCGGGGTTGTATAATATAATTGCTATTATTCAGCCTAGGTGGGCGATTGAAGAGTATGCTATAATTTTTCGTAGTTGGGTTTGATTTAGGCCTCCTCAGCCTCCAATTAGGATTGAGAGCAGGGCTATGGTTATTATTAAATTTAAGTTGATTGTGGGTAAAGTTTGATATAGGATTGAGATAGGTGCAATTTTTTGTCAGGTTAGTAGGAGTATGCCTGATGATAGGGGGATTCCTTGTGTTACTTCTGGTACTCAAAAGTGGAATGGAGCTATTCCTAGTTTTATAGCTATGGCTACGGTGATAATAGTGGATGTAATGGTGTTGTATGTTTTTGTAGCGGTTCATTCTCCGGAGTATATGAAGTTTATGGTGATAGCTGCTATTAGTAGTATAGATGCGGTTGCTTGAATTAGGAAATATTTTGTTGCTGCTTCTGTGGCTCGTGGGTTAGGTTTTTTTATTAAAATGGGGATTATGGCTAACATGTTTATTTCGAATCCAACTCAAATTATTAATCAGTTAGAGCTGATGAGGACAAGTGTTGTACTGAAGAATACTGTTAATATAATGAGGAATAATGCGATTGGATTTATTAGTACGGGAAGGATATAATCCAACATTTTCGGGGTATGGGCCCGATAGCTTATTTAGCTGACCTTACTTTAGATTATGGTGTATTTGGTAGCACGGAGATTTTTGAATTCTCAGGTATGGGTTCAATGCCTATTTTTCTAGAAATAAGAGGATTTAAACCTCTATGTCTTACTCTATCAAAGTAATTCTTTTATCGGACATATTTCTTATGTTTGAGGAGGAATACATGATATTGCGATGGGTATTGAGATGTGTCATATGCATATTGCTAGTGTTAGTGGTAAGAAGTTTTTTCATAGCAGGTGTATAAGTTGATCGTAGCGGAATCGTGGATAGGATGCTCGAATTCATAGAAATATTATGGTTAAAATAAGTGCTTTTATGACAAAATTAGTTGTGTAAAAGCTAGGGCTATAGGGATTGTGAAAAGCCCCTAAGAAAAGAATAGTTGAGAAAGAATTTATTATGATGATGTTTGCGTATTCGGCTAGAAAAAATAGTGCAAATGGACCTGCTGCGTATTCTACGTTAAATCCTGATACGAGTTCTGACTCTCCTTCTGTCAGGTCGAATGGGGCTCGATTGGTTTCAGCTAGAGTTGAGATAAATCATATTATGGCTAGTGGTCATGTTGGCACTAGTAGTCATAATTTTTCTTGAGTGGTGATTAGAGTGGGGATTGTGAAGGATCCGCTTATTAGTAGAATAGATAGTAGAATAATTGCTAGGGTTACTTCATATGAGATGGTTTGGGCAACCGCTCGAATTGCTCCGATTAAAGCGTATTTAGAGTTGGAAGCTCATCCGGATCATAGGATGGAATATACGGCGAGGCTTGATATGGCTAGTATAAATAGTACTCCTAGGTTAATATTAATTAGGGGGTGAGGTATTGGGAGGGGTATTCATATTGTTAGGGCTAATGCTAATGCTAGAATGGGTGCTATGATGAATATTATAATTGAAGATGTGAGTGGTCGTAGTGGTTCTTTAGTAAATAATTTTACTGCATCGGCGATTGGTTGGAGTAATCCTCATGGTCCTACAATGTTTGGACCTTTTCGAAGTTGTATATAGCCTAATATTTTACGTTCTACTAATGTTAGGAAGGCAACGGCTAGAAGGACTGGGATAATTGTTAGTATTAAGTTGATAGCATACATGAATATTAGGAAGAGGAATTGAGCCTCTGAATATAAAAGTTTAAGTTTTATGCAGTTACCAAGCTTTGCTATCCTAATAATTCCTATGTCTAGGATTAAATTTGTTATAAACTAATTAAATTAAGAGGGCGTCATTTATTAGTTTGAGGGCGTCTATGTAAGGTGGGCCCTATTTTTCTTGTCCTTTCGTACTGGGAAAAATGTATAAATAGATAGAAACCGACCTGGATTACTCCGGTCTGAACTCAGATCACGTAAGACTTTAATCGTTGAACAAACGAACCGTTAATAGCAGCTGCGCCATTGGGATGTCTTGATCCAACATCGAGGTCGTAAACCCTATTGTCGATAGGGACTCTTGAATAGGATTGCGCTGTTATCCCTAGGGTAACTTGTTCCGTTGATCAAATATTGGATCAATTGATGGATTATTTAGACTTGTCAGTCTGGATTTAAGCCGCTCGGAGGTTATTTTTTTCTCCGAGGTCACCCCAACCAAAATTAGTTGCTTATATAATTAATTTTTATTTCCTTAGAAGTGTGTGTGGATAATTTTAAGCTGATAATTGAAGCTCCATAGGGTCTTCTCGTCTTATTTTATTATTCCCGCCTTTTCACGGGAAGGTCAATTTCACTGATTACAGATGAGAGACAGTAAAGTCCTCGTTTAGCCATTCATACTAGTCCTTATTTAGAGAACAAGTGATTATGCTACCTTTGCACGGTCAGGATACCGCGGCCGTTTAACATGGTCACTGGGCAGGCAGTGCCTCTAATACTAGTTATGCTAGAGGTGATGTTTTTGGTAAACAGGCGGGACTTGTGTTTGCCGAGTTCCTTTCATTTGTTAGAATCTTTCCTTTTGTATGCATACCTGTGTTGGGTTAACAATTTATTGGACAAGTTTTAATATTTAATTTGATTTTGTCATGTTGTTAACTATCAGTGGACTATCCGTTCTGATATAAGCTCATGCAAGGAGATTAATATCTTGTTACTCATATTAGCAGTATTTCTTCTACTTATAAGTAGATTAGTCCAATGTTGATTTAGGAGTTGATTTAATTTTCTGGAATTATTAATGTTTTATTGTTGAGCTTGAACGCTTTCTTAATTGATGGCTGCTTTAAGGCCAACTATGGATGCTTAATTGTTTACTCTCTAATAAAGGTTCTAACTGTTTCTAAAAAGCTGTACCTTTTTAGACTATACTTGAAGTTTACGTTTTAGTTCTTGTGCTTTTTGGGTATACTTCAAGTTGAACTTAAATTCATTTTTTGGACAACCAGCTATCACTAGGCTCGTTAGGCTTCTTACCTCTACCTCTAAGTCTTCTCACTATTTTGCCACATAGATGAGTTAGTTCTTTAAACTGCTCTAAGGTAGCTCGTCTAGTTTCGGGGTTTCTGGCTTAAGTTCTCTTTGTCAGATGTTTTCTAGCTAATTCATTATGCAAAAGGTACAAGTGTTAATCTTTGCTGTTTTATACAGTTACTTTGTGTCTTTCATCTTTCCCTTGCGGTACTATTTCTATAGCGCCATAGTGTAATTTCTATCACCTATACTTTATATTAATAAATGTTTTAGTTTATAATCTTTTAATTCTTCGTTAGATATTGGCTGGGCTAGTGTTTGTTCAAAGTGGTCATGAAGTTGAAATCTTCTGGGTGTAGACCAGATGCTTTGTTTAAGCTACACTTTGATTGTCCAAGCACACCTTCCAGTATGCTTACCTTGTTACGACTTGTCTCTTCTCATTTTTTATTGCTAATTAATATGTTTTATTGTTTTTGGAAATTTGAAGAGGGTGACGGGCGGTGTGTGCGTGCTTCAGGGCCTAATTCAGTCAAGCTCTCTATTCTTGTCTTACTACTAAATCCTCCTTCAACCCCTTTTTCATAGGAGTATTCGTTTGATATTCTGTTTTCAGAAAATGTAGCCCATCTCTTTCCAACTCATAAGTTACACCTTGACCTAACGTTTTTATGTTTCAATAATCTTGCTTACTGTGTTTCCTTTATTAGGGTTTGCTGAGGATGGCGGTATATAGACTGCATTAGCTAGAGTTGGTAAGGTTTATCGGGGTTTATCGTTTATAGGACAGGCTCCTCTAGAGGGATGTGAAGCACCGCCAAGTCCTTTGAGTTTCAAGCTGTTGCTAGTAGTACTCTGGCGAATAGTTTTGTTTAATTAACTATTTAGGTTTAGGGCTAAGCATAGTGGGGTATCTAATCCCAGTTTGGACCTTAGCTATCGTGTGTGGGTTTTGCTAAAATTATCTTCATAGTTTATTTTTACTATAACCAGGGCTTTTTACAGTTTGGTTAAGGCTTAATTTTATTTAGTTTAAGAATACTTTGACACTCTTTACGCCGGTTTTTTATTAATTGGGGTTAATCGTATGACCGCGGTGGCTGGCACGAAATTTACCAACCCAAGAACAATATAACTAAGTCTAACTTTCGTTAATAGCTTAATTTTTATCACTGCTGTCTCCCGTGGGGGTGTGGCGAGGGCAAGGTGTTATTAGCTGCCTTATTGGCGTGCTTGATACCAGCTCCTTTTTACTTGTATAGGTTAAAGGGCGTTTTCACCGGAGGGCGGATACTTGCATGTGTAATTTTATTGGAAACTAATAAAAAGGCTGGGACCAAGCCTATGTGTTTATGGAGTTAATAACTCATTTAAGCATTTTCAGTGCTTTGCTTTAATTTTAAGCTACATCAAC